ATCGTTTTGAACCCATTCCATTTGAATTGGTGCTTTCTCCATCATGATTATTGTGAAGAGACATCGATCAAAATTAGCCTTGGACAATTTATTTGTGAAAATGTATGTCTATTTAAATACGAACCACACGTAAAAAAATCTGGTCAAATTTTAATTGTTAATGTCGACTTTTTAGTTATAAGATCGGCTAAGTCTTATTTGGCTACTCCTGGAGCAACTGTTCATGGTCATTATGGGAAAATCCTTTACGAAGGAGATACATTAGTTACATTTATATATGAAAAATCGAGATCTGGTGACATAACGCAAGGTCTTCCAAAAGTAGAACAAATCTTAGAAGTGCGTTCGATTGATTCAATATCGATGAACCTCGAAAGGAGAGTTGAAGGTTGGAACGAGCGTATACCAAGAATTCTTGGGATCCCCTGGGGGTTTTTGATTGGAGCTGAGCTAACCATAGCCCAAAGTCGTATCTCTTTGGTTAATAAGATCCAAAAGGTTTATCGATCCCAGGGGGTACAGATCCATAATAGACATATAGAGATTATTGTACGTCAAGTAACATCAAAAGTGTTGGTTTCAGAAGATGGAATGTCTAATGTTTTTTCGCCTGGAGAATTAATCGGATTGTTGCGAGCGGAACGAGCAGGGCGCGCTTTGGACGAATCAATCTGTTATCGGGCAATCTCATTGGGAATAACAAGAGCGTCTCTGAATACTCAAAGTTTCATATCCGAAGCAAGTTTTCAAGAAACCGCTCGAGTTTTAGCAAAAGCTGCTCTACGAGGTCGTATTGATTGGTTGAAAGGCCTGAAAGAGAACGTTGTTCTGGGGGGGATTATACCTGTTGGTACCGGATTCCAAAAATTTGTGCACCGTTCAAGGCAAGACAAAAACATTTATTTGGAAATCAAAAGAAAAAATCTATTCGAGTTGGAAATGAGAGATATTTTGTTACACCATAGAGAATTATTTTGTTCTTACGCGACAAACAATTTCCATGAGACAAATTTACATGAGACATCAGAACAATCATTTATGCGATTTAATGATTCCTAAGAGCGGGTTCATTTTCACTTTAACTATCTTTTAACTATACTGGTCTGATTATTGATTTGGTAATAAATAAAATAAGTAATTAAAAAAAATTATGGTTTGTGCCGTGTATCAATGGTCAATCCCCGGTAGAAGGTTCCATCGGAACAATTATTTATTTCAAGGTACCTCGTCTCTTTGTTAATAATACGAAAAAGAAAAAACAAAAAGGAAGTGTGGGAAAAAATGACAAGAAGATATTGGAACATCAATTTGGAAGAGATGATGGAAGCAGGAGTTCATTTTGGTCATGGTACTAAGAAATGGAATCCTAGAATGGCCCCTTACATTTCTGCAAAGCGTAAAGGTATTCATATTACAAATCTCGCTAGAACTGCTCGTTTTTTATCAGAAGCCTGTGATTTAGTTTTTGATGCAGCAAGTAGGGGAAAAAACTTCTTAATCGTCGGTACCAAAAATAAAGCATCGGATTCAGTAGCATCAGCTGCAATAAGGGCTCGGTCTCATTTTATTAATCAAAAATGGCTCGGTGGTATGTTAACGAATTGGTCCACTACGGAAACGAGACTTTATAAGTTCAGGGACTTAAGAGCAGAAGAAAAGATGGGGAAACTCAACCGTCTCCCCAAAAGAGATGCAGCAATGTTGAAGAGAAAATTATCTACCTTGCAAACATATCTCGGTGGGATCAAATATATGACGGGATTGCCTGATATTGTGATCATCGTTGATCAGCAAGAAGAATATACGGCTCTTCGAGAATGTGCCATTTTGGGGATTCCAACGATTTGTTTAATCGATACAAATTGTGACCCAGATCTTGCAGATATTTCGATTCCAGCCAACGATGACGCTATAGCTTCAATTCGATTGATTCTTAACAAATTAGTATCCGCAATTTGTGAAGGTCGTTCTAGCTATATAAGAAATCGTTGATTATGATTAAGATTAAGAATAATAAAATTAGTTAATGTTAATTATTGGGCAACTCCATAGATTTATTGGATCGGTTACTTTTTTTTTGAATTTTTAAAAATAGAAAAAAAAAGAACTGGGGATATTGATATATATTATGATGTTATGTGATTTCTTGGTATCCTAAATATATGATTAATGATTCAAGTTGGTGAGTTGAGAAAGAAATGGTTGAATCAAACTAATTCCTTTTTTGAAGTTCAATTTCTATCAGAGGACAATATGAATGTTATACCATGTTACATTAAAACACTCAAGGGGTTATACGATATATCGGGTGTAGAAGTAGGCCAACATTTCTATTGGCAAATAGGAGGTTTACAAATCCATGCCCAAGTACTTATCACTTCTTGGGTCGTAATTGCTATCTTGTTAGGTTCAGCCATCATAGCTGTTCGGAATCCACAAACCATTCCGACCGACGGTCAGAATTTCTTTGAATATGTCCTTGAATTTATTCGAGACTTGAGCAAAACCCAGATTGGAGAAGAATATGGACCTTGGGTTCCTTTTATTGGAACTATGTTCCTATTTATTTTTGTTTCTAATTGGTCAGGTGCCCTTTTACCTTGGAAAATCATACAGTTACCTCATGGGGAGTTAGCTGCGCCCACGAATGATATAAATACTACTGTTGCTTTAGCTTTACCCACGTCAGTGGCATATTTTTATGCAGGTCTTACCAAAAAAGGGTTGGGTTATTTCGAGAAATACATCAAACCAACTCCAATACTTTTACCAATTAACATCCTAGAAGATTTCACAAAACCCTTATCTCTTAGTTTTCGACTTTTCGGGAATATATTGGCTGATGAATTAGTAGTTGTTGTTCTTGTTTCTTTAGTCCCTTCAGTAGTTCCTATACCTGTCATGTTTCTTGGATTATTTACAAGTGGTATTCAAGCTCTTATTTTTGCAACGTTAGCCGCGGCTTATATAGGTGAATCCATGGAGGGTCATCATTGACTAGTTTTCGAAATAGTCTTTTTTTTTAGCTTATCCCAATTCATGCATGGTTCAAGATAATCTGCTTGGTTGGAGAACATAATAGATATAAATACGTATGAATATATGACCTAGAGTCGTAGGAGAGAAGATGAACGATATTACGGAATTGTAAAAAAAAAAGGGGATGGGTTGGGGAGGTCACACTAGATGTATGTAATGTCTATAAGTCTAGCCGCTTTTTGTGTGGGTTTCGAGGAATGATTCTATAATCCGATTCAATATAAAATGTGGCCAGTTTACGTTATGGAAGAAAGAAATGTATATGTAATATGTATATGTAATATTAGATATTCACTAGTTATATAGTCCTATCTATATATAAATAGAAGTCCTTATGCCTTACCTATATACTAACTAACTATATATATATCTAACTATATGCTATATATATGTAATATATATAGCAATATATATAGATAGCAATATATATAGCAAAATAAATAAAAAAAAAATATATATATGTATTGATATACATATTGATATCGTTATATTGATATATTGATATCGTTGATATCGATCATATTGATATCCATTGCATATATTGATGATTGCATATATTGATGATTGCATATATTGATTTGATTGCAGTTTACTGCATTTAGATTAGATGGATTACAAGATAAGTCAAGTCCTTTCTTCTGTTTCATTTGTGATTGTGGATTGGATGAAAAAACAGATGAACTCAAGGATATAGAAGAGTAAAGAACGAAGGATGGAATGAAAGAATGGTTGGAAAGAAAGAAATGCAATAACTAGAGCCGTATGTATATGGATTTACAAAAACTTCATCATGGGTAGAAACAAAAAACGAGATATCGAAGTAGTTCTGACGATTCAGTAATATTATCATTAGTTTTTAGTTACTCCGACCCAATAGATCTTAATGATCAAACTTAATGATAAAATTAAGTAATAATTCATTGGTTGATTGTATCATTAACCATTTTTTTTTTTTTTTGTGCGAGGAACTTACCATGAATCCACTGATTTCTGCCGCTTCCGTTATTGCTGCTGGATTGGCTGTAGGACTTGCTTCTATTGGACCCGGAGTTGGTCAAGGTACTGCTGCAGGCCAAGCTGTAGAGGGTATTGCGAGACAACCAGAAGCAGAGGGTAAAATACGAGGTACTTTATTGCTTAGTCTAGCTTTTATGGAAGCTTTAACAATTTACGGACTGGTTGTGGCATTAGCGCTTTTATTTGCGAATCCTTTTGTTTAATCCTATAAATGTAAAAAAGTACCTTAGATTACATACTTATTTTACTTTTTTTCTTTATTAACTTGAAATTAAATTGTCGTTTGCTTCTTCGAATTATATCAACACTTTACTCCTATAATTACTTATTTGTTGAGACTACAGGAAGGACTGCTTTGAGGATGAGGAGTTACCAGATCACTCGCTTTCTTCCTTCCCGTCCTTAGCTTAGTACAACGGAAACCTTTTTCCTTTTAGGAAACGTTTCCACAAACGATATATTTCACAATTGAAATGAGACCTAAGACCTAACCTAAATGAAATTACTAGATTTAATCTATTCCCATTAAAGGGGGGGAAATTCAATTAAAAATAAATAAATTGATCAAAAAAGAAAGGGGCGAGCGAAGTAATAGAAAAAGAACTTTGTTCTTTGTCAGTCCTATCTATAAGAGGAAAGCATATGAAAAATGTAACCGATTCTTTCGTTTTCTCACGCCATTGGCCATCCGCCGGGGGTTTCGGGTTTAATACCGATATTTTAGCAACAAATCCAATAAATCTAAGTGTAGTGATTGGTGTATTGATTTTTTTTGGAAAGGGAGTGTGTGCGGGTTGTGTATTTCAAGAATAGGTTGGATCCATCCGGCTGCACTTTACTTTATTTATAGTTATTTATAGTTATAGTATATTTAGGATAAATAGGAAAAAAGGTGCACGATCTCGACGAATTACTTCTGAATAAATTAAAAAATCATATGTAAG